CCGGGCACATACTTCGAAAAATGGTTCATGCATGTTTATTACCGGGTGCAACAAAATCAAGTTGGTAAGGATAACAATCTCGTTTCTATTTTTACCTAAAAGATTTTGTACCTAAAAAAGAAATATCGCTTCCCAATTGTACCTATTTTTATGGACCCTCTTGAGATTTCTTTCGAAATGGATCAAAATATACATACCATTTTGATAGATATTTGAAAGAGGGTCTCCAATCTTTTAATGTTTCTCTTTCTTTTTTCAAGGAACATATTGGAGTTATAGCCCCGTACACGCCATGATCTTAGTTGGCTAAAAGTCAAGGGTTCGAAACTCCTCATTTTCATTTTCCAGATGAAAAACTAAAACCCTTAGATCATTCTATAGGACATAGAATGACAATCAATCTTTACCATGCAAAAAAAGGAGTAATCGGTTGGTCAAAAAAAAAGAATTGTAGTAAAGAAAAGATTTGTAGCTAAGCATTTATCGGAAACATTTGAAAAAATCCAAGTTTTTGTGTATACTAGATTCAAATAATTGGCATAATTCTGATTTTTTGATTTTTCCTGATTGGAAAAATCATCAATGAAAAAGAAAGAAAAAAGATAGAAAAATTTGGTTTTTTATGGTCAAAAATTGATTTACAAAGATCATGAATGTGATTAGTAGCAAGGTGCAACAATGGCCTTGGTTCCATATTCAGATCTATTTTCACCTCTTTTTAATGCTGTGTGGTTCTATTATGTTGATGTTTATCTTTGTAAAGATAATGAATGTTCTTATACAAGTAATTATCAATATTGATAATGAGATGTAGCAGGATACAAGGATTTTGTCTTTTTTCCATTCCGAATTATTGTATTGATTCTGACCTCGATACTTAAGAAATTGGGCATGAATAGGATGTTACCTTTCCAAGTTCCAAGGGAGATTCCAACCAGGTTATACCTAAGCTAAACTCAATTTGACTTACTCAACTCATGATTATGGATGTAGCGTTAATGATATCAATTGAATATTCTAAGTATTAGATCCGGTAATATGGGATTCTATCCCGTCTGAATTCTGAAAAAAAAATAATAAATGATCTTATATCGTATATAAGAATTCACATTGTTTTATTTTCTAATAAAAAAGGAAAGAAACCCAAATGACCAAGAAAAATATTAAAAAGCCCTTTATGTAAACAGCCTCGATTCCATGTTATCTATTCTGAGAAACATGGACATAGAAGTGAATTTCGAATCGTATTCGATTCATAAGTTCTTTACGCCTAACTTGACGAGACTTCTCCTCGAGTCTCGTTTCAATGTAATGAACATAAGAGATCTCATCCATGTTCAAGTGGATGATCTGCTAAAAGCAGTCGCTTCGTTTTCGGAGGATGAGTTCGTGCCATTCTGTCAAAGCTTCGTGAAGTTCTATTAATTCTTCAAGAAAAAACAAAACAGAAAAAAAGAAATGAAAAAAAATTGACTCCGAGGAAATACTATTTCTCGAGATATGCACGAATGGAAATTTGACTCCTGTAGAAGCACTTCGTGAAGCTTGTCTTCATTTGATTGATTTTTTTCAAATTGTGCCCCTCTTATGAAGAAGAAAATCTCTTTTTAAGAGAAAGGGATGAAAAGGATTTCTTTTTGATATTTCAACAAATTTCTCAGAAATATCTGCGTATGGATATACAAAAGTTATGGTCTAATATAAAACAAACACTTATCAACACTCCATATTTTTTTTTTGCAAAAAAAGGACATATAATGAAGAAAATATCTTTCGTAATGGAGGAATGAAATAAGATGAAACAAGAGGAATTCAAAAAGATGATTACAAGTGGAGAGCAAATGGAAGAGAAAGGAAAAAATATCGAGAAAGAATTACTTGAAGAAGAACTAGATTTAGATCAAGAGGAACTGGATAAAATGAATGAAGATAAACTCGATTCAGATGAAGAGGAATTCAACAAATTGATTTGAAAGAAATATACTCGAAAGGAAATAGCGCAACTATTTCTTCTCGGAGAAATAGAAACAAAAGCAGAAATAGAAGAAAAAGAAAAAAACCTTGCTTCTGCTTATGATGAAGATGCTAATCAAAATTCAAAAAAATCAAGAAAATCAGAAGAATCAACAGAATCTGAAGAATCACAAGAATCAGAAGAATCAACAGAATCTGAAGAAGATATACCTTACATGGATAAGGTCGATTCAAAAACAGGTTTGACTGACCAGTTTCAAACTGGGACAATTGTCAAGGAAATCACAAATGTGATGTTCCGCGTACATTTGGATCATAGCAATCAAAGATTTGATTGTTATCTTGCCAATGATATATATCGTAATCATATACGTGTATCATTGGGACACAGGGTGAAAATAAAAAATAATGGTTTTTTCAAATCCATTATTTATATATTTCCGCTCTTGTGTTTCTGGAGGAGCTCGTATGCAAGAAGGAAGTTTCAGCTTAATGCAGATGGGTAAAATATCTTCGACTTTATTGAATTTTCAATTCCATGAAAACTTATTTTTAATGTCACTTCTGACATCGCCTACAACAGGTGGTGTCACAGCCAGTTTTGGAATGCTTGGCGATATAATTATTGGTGAACCAGATGCAACCAGTGCATTTGCAGGTAAAAGAGTGATTGAAGAAGTAATGAAGATCGAAGTACCCGGGGGTGTACAGGAAGCTGAATACTTCCTGTAAAAGGGTTAATTGGATTAAATTCTATTTTAAATTGATAACAGACCAAATTACTTGAATAGAAAAGAATATGCTATTCAAGTAATTTGGATATTTTATGGCGATTCACTAGATTTATGCGAATTTCTATAAAATATGCGACAATCACGATACAATAAGAATTGAAAGAGTTTACAATTTTGATTCTTTTCCAGATTCAGAAGAATCAACAGAATCTGAAGAATCATCTATTTTGTTTTTAGGAATCTATTTTATCCATCAAGACATGTTGATATTCAGTAAAATATTTGAATAATATTTGAATATGGTTATGGTCAAAAAATTTCTCACAGAATTGAATAATTTTTTAATTAACAAAATTTAAATATTTATTTGGAATTGGACGTTCCATCTAATAAAAATATTAAATTTATTTAATAATTTTGTTATAATCTTTGGAATTATTCATCTTTTTCTATATCTATTACAAATTTGTAATAGAGGTTCTTCTGTATCTTATAGGATGTATTTTGAAAATGAAAAAATTTCGAAATACTGAATTGAAAGAAAATATAAAACAATATGCTACCATATTTCACGGGCTTATCCTAGCCTTTATTCACATTAACAATTATAAATGAATGTGAATGGGGATTAACTTTTTGGATTTTTTAAGACAGGTTTTTTTTGATTAAAAGTTTGAAAAACTTATATATTTCATTTCTATTTAAAAAATAAGCTAAAACAACCCCAATCCAATTCCATAAATTGGATTGGGGTTGACAAATAAACAATATTATTATAGAATAATTTAATATCAAATTTCTATTAGTTTTGAATATAAAAAATGGGGCGTCGCCAAGCGGTAAGGCAACGGGTTTTGGTCCCGTCATTGCGAAGGTTCGAATCCTTCCGTCCCAACTTTCTTTTATGAAACGAAAGATTGGATTACATTTTTTTCATATAATATAAAGAAAAATTTATTAAAGCGGAATTTCAATTCTAAAATGAAATTCATTCTAAGAATTTATTTTATCTCAATGAAATAAAATATAAAATCTTAGTAAAATACCATGTTCATTCTTTTTTCCAAATCAGAAAGAAATGTTTAATTTATCAAATATAATATTTTGTATTGAAAATTCTTGAGCTTTTTTTTTAAGAAAGAAAATTTGTATTTTTTTATATTTATAAAAAAATATGTTATACTATTTTTATAGTATATATTTTAGGATATATTTTATTTGATTTTCTATCAGCAATAATCTTTTTAATAACTAAAAACTAAAAAGGAACTTTCGATTACGATTTAAGTGAAAACAATCATTATTTTCTTAATGAAATAAGAATTCAAAAAAAAAAAGAAAGATTAGAGGAATTAAATGTCTATAGAAAAAAGAGCCAGCCTCAACTTTCAATCAAAAAAATCTATATAGAAAAAATCCATATGATTATACAATTTATTTTTTTTTAGTATCTTACTTAACTTTAGTCGATCTTATTTTTTTGATCCTTTCATTCAGTTTTAATTTCTATTTATAAAATGAAATTCTCATAAAAAATAAAAATCAAAGAAAAAAGGAGGAATCTTTATGTCTCGTTATCGAGGACCTCGTTTCAAAAAAATACGCCGTCTTCGAGCTTTACCAGGAATAGTTACCCTATCGAAATATAATAAAAATAAAAAAAAAAAAAAACACATTCCTTTTAGGAAAAGAAATAAGGAATATCGTGTTCGTTTAGAAGAAAAACAGAGATTACGTTTTAATTATGGTTTGACAGAACGACAATTAGTTAGATATATGCATATCGCTGGAAAAAGCAAAGGATCAACAGGTCAGGTTTTGTTACAACTACTTGAAATGCGTTTGGATAACATCGTTTTTCGTTTGAATATGGCTTCGACCATTCCTGGAGCCAGACAATTGGTGAACCATAGACATATTTTAGTTAATGGTCATATAGTTGATATACCGAGTTATCGTTGCAAACCCAGAGATATTATTACTACAAAGAATAACGAAAGATTTTTTAGTCTGATTAAAATTATAAAACCTAAAATGTCAAAACATTTAAGTATTTCAAAAGACTATAAAGCAAGAAGCTTTCAAGGACAAGTAAAGAAAATAATAGATAGGTCAGGGGTCTTTTTGACAATAAAGGAATCCTTAGTCGTAGAATATTATTCTCGTCAGATTTGAATCCAAGCAAATAAGAGTTCATAGAATTTTTACTTTTTCGCCGAATTCAATTTAAATAAATTGAATCCTTAATTCCTATTTTCGAATTCATGTATGACAAATGGATACACATCAACATCTATGAGAATTTCCAGTAGACTTTTTTGTTTTTTTTTCTTTCGTCTATTTGTTCAACTAAGATGAGCATAAGTTATCATAATGCGATAAAATTCTATTCTTTTCAGGAGGAAAAAAAGAACAATTTTGGAATCAATCAAAGATATCATATCCTACGTATGTTTGGGTCATAATAGTCAAATCGTTCTGGGTTATCTTATGCGTCGAAATAGTATACGCGTGGTACTGTAGGATAGAGTGCTGAGCGAAATCAGTGATTATGATTCAAATTCACAGACTAGGATAAAAAAAACTATATCAAGCGGAGGAGAATCTCACCTCTCCCGAATCATTGTTGGATACGAAAACTACAAATCCAAAAAGTAATGATCCCCCTTAGTCGATCAAGGGAACGTATGATCAAGAAATAATTTGTGCACAAGAAGTAGACATGTCTAAATAAAAGAATATTTAAAAAATTCTCTAACTAATGACAATAAATTTGAATCGTATAAAAGGAAAAAGTTTATAGGTATGAAGTTTTTAGATATCTAAAGTGAATAAAGTGGTATTTAAAAACTTCTATCTATTATCTATAATTGGATTTGAACCAAAGACTGCTACCGTATGAAAGCAATATTTTAACCCCTGAGTTAAGTAGGTAATTCAAAACCAAAAACGGTAATCTCACTCATACAGTGAATAGCACATTCCTTAGTTCTTTTCATTCTCCAAAAAAAAGAAGTTTTTCAAATTATTTCTTATTTATTTTTTGAAAAAAGTTCGCGAGGTAGAAAATGCGGTGCGGATAGTAGAGGAAAAATCCAAGGTTTAAAAAAGAAAAAAAGGCAAACAGTGACTCTAGAATCAAGACTAAAGAAACCTACGGAATCAAAAAAATCGAAATTCAATTATTGTAGAAAGGTAAAAAAACAAAGAAATTGAAATATACGAATATGAAATTCAAATCAAGGCACGCATTCTATGACAGATCTTAATTTACCTTCTATTTTTGTACCTTTAATAGGCCTCGTATTTCCGGCATTTTCAATTATTTTTTTATTTTTTTATGTGCAAAAAAATAATATTTTATAAATCCTAGATTTACAAACAAAGTATAGTTAGTTTAAGGTGGATCAGCGAATATTTTGAATAACCAATTACTCTAGACAATGTAGAGTAATTGGGAGTTATCGAATAGTGCTAATATCTAATCTATCTAATCAATTACTCTAAGTGCTAGTTTATAAGAGTTCCTTGGGGGTGAAGAAAAATAAAGTCAAAATTGGGTTATTTTCTCAATTCCAATCGAATGCAACTGTATCTAGTATAGTATGAATTGGCGATCAAAAGATATATGGATAGAATTTCTAAGGGGGTCTCGAAAAACAAGTAATTTTTTCTGGTCTTTTATCCTTTTTTTCGGTTCACTAGGATTTTTAGTGGTTGGAACTTCCAGTTATCTTGGTAGAAATATTATATACGTATTTCCGTCTCAGAAAATCCTTTTTTTTCAACAAGGAATCATAATGTCTTTCTACGGGATGGCAGGTCTATTCATGAGTTCCTATTTGTGGTGCACAATTTTTTGGAATGTAGGGAGTGGTTATGACCAATTTGATAGAAAAAAAGGAATTGTGTGTATTTTTCGTTGGGGATTTCCTGGACTAAATCGTCGCATCTTTCTTCGCTTCCTTATGAAAGATATCCAATCAATTAGAATTGAGGATAAAGAGGGCATTTATTCTCGTCGTGTACTTTATATGGAAATAAAGGGTCAAGGGTCCATTCCCTTGACTCATACGTATGATAATTTTTTGACGCCGCGTGAAATTGAACAAAAAGCTGTCGAATTGGCTTATTTCTTGTGTGTACCAATTGAAGTATTTTGAAATAATTTGAATGAAGAATCAAAGTTTTATCAGGAAGAAAAGAGAAGGAATTCGTGAATTCCATTTTGAATCCAATTCAAGTCTTTTCGAAATGTTCATTCGAACAAAATAAATATATTAATTTTATTTTCTTTTCCCTTCGATTCATATGTGAATAAAACACACTATAGAAAAAAAAAAGGATATGATATATATATTATGATACTTATATAAAGTAAAGAAGAATAGTTATATCATATGAGAATAGTTTTATGATATAAAATTACTATAAATGTTACTTTAATAAATTAGAGTAATCTATTCTAATTAATAATAAATTAAGAAAAGAATTAATTTTTGGTATACTATTTTTTTATATGGCAAATAAATATATCTCGTATACGTATATATATGTGGGTTCCAACTCCATTCTGGTATACTAGAAAAAAGGAGAAGTAATAAATTAATATAAATTTAAAGTAGAGATTTATACGGACATAAATCTCGTAATAAATCCTCCCGTTTTTTGAGGTACAGGATTTGGAATTGATATTTTCTTTTTATGAGTTTTGGTTATAAAGTACGGTGAAGGACTTTGAATATAGTAAAAAAAAAAAAATAAAAAAGAACCTTTATCCTATTTCTATACTCTTTCTATAAGAATCTAACAACTAAATTAGTATATAAAGAAAATAAGAATCGATCCGTAGATTCAATACCCTGCTTGTTAGAAAAGTCGTGTTTCATTCAATAAATAAATGAAATAAATATCATTTAGACTCATTTATTTAGAGTCATTGAATAAAGGAGGTTTATTAACTAGTTTTTTTACAAATAAAAAATGAAAAAAAAGAAAACATCGTCTTCTTTCCCATATTTTGTATCTATAGCATTTTTGGCCTGGTCAGTCTTTCTTTCATTTCAAGAATGTTTGGACCTTTGGATTAGTAATTGGTGGAATACCAGTCAATCCGAACCTCTCTTGAATTATATTCAAGAGAAACATGTTTTAGAAAGATTCATAGAATTCGAAGAGCTTTTTTTTTTAGAGGAAATGAAAAAAGAGTACTCGGAAACATATATAAAAAAACCCAGTATAGAAATACACAAGGAAACGATACAATTAGTTAGTACATACAATGAATATAATCTTTATATCCTTTTGCATTTCTCAACAAATCTAATCTGTTTCAGTATTTTAAGTGGTTATTTTATTCTGGGTAATGAGGAACTTATGATTCTTAATTCATGGGCTCAGGAATTCCTATATAACTTAAGTGACACAACAAAAGCTTTCTCAATTATTTTAGTTACTGATTTAGGAATTGGATTTCATTCAACTCATAATTGGGAACTCCTAATTGGTTCGGTCTATAACGATTTTGGGTTAGCATATAAGGATCAGATTATATCTGGTCTTGTTTCTATTTTTCCAGTTATTTTAGATGCAATTGTGAAATATTGGATCTTCGATTATTTAAATCGTGTATCTCCTTCGCTTGTAGTAATTTATCATTCAATGAATGAATGAAAAACGAATTTGATCTTCTTATATCAATTCAATCAGAATTCTTTTTCTTTCTAAAATGAATGAATCATTTTTTAGTGACTTTTTTCTATTTTTACCTGTTCAACGTATTAGTCCTATATTGTATTGTCAACTATTTCATAAAAACTATTTCAGTACAATGATAACAGATTCTTTATAGGAAACTAGACTAGTTTTCTATCTAACTTATTGTAGAATTTCTAGAATTTCTAATTGGACATGCAAAATAGAAATCCTTTTTATTGGATAAAAAAACAAATGACTCGATCCATGTATGTTTATGTATCGATCATGATATATGTACTAAGTCGAGTATCTATTTCAAATGCATATCCCATTTTTGCGCAACAGGGTTATGAGAATCCGCGAGAAACAACTGGACGCATTGTATGTGCCAATTGTCATTTAGCTAATAAGCCTGTGGAGATTGAAGTTCCGCAAGCTGTGTTTCCTGATACTGTATTTGAAGCCATTGTTCGAATTCCTTATGATATGCAATTGAAACAAGTTCTTGCTAATGGTAAAAAAGGGGGTTTGAATGTGGGTGCTGTTCTTATTTTACCCGAGGGATTTGAGCTAGCTCCAACCGATCGTATTTCTCCTGAGTTGAAAGAAAAGATAGGAAATTTGTCTTTTCAGAGTTATCGTCCGAATAAGAAAAATATTCTTGTTATAGGTCCTATTCCTGGTCAGAAATATAGTGAAATTGTCTTTCCCATTCTTTCTCCTGACCCTTCGACCAAGAAAGACATTCACTTCTTAAAATATCCCATATATGTAGGTGGGAACAGAGGAAGGGGTCAGATTTATCCCGATGGTGGAAAGAGTAACAATACAGTCTATAATGCTACATCAGCGGGTATAGTAAGCAAAATAGTACGTAAAGAGAAAGGTGGATATGAAATAACCGTAGGTGATGCGTTAGATGGACATCAATCAGTTGATGTTATACCTCCAGGGCCAGAGCTTCTTGTTTCAGAAGGTGAATCCATCAAGCTTGATCAACCATTAACAAGTAATCCTAATGTAGGAGGTTTTGGTCAGGGAGATGCGGAAATAGTTCTTCAAGATCCATTACGCATCCAAGGCCTTTTATTCTTCTTCACATTCGTTATTTTGGCACAAGTGTTTTTAGTTCTGAAAAAGAAACAGTTTGAAAAAGTTCAATTATATGAAATGAATTTCTAAGTCCATAAATTAATATCAAGTTAATCAATTTCTTGGCAATCGATAAAATTATGTATTATTCAAAAATCCTTTAAATCCTTTTGCTCTTTTTTTTAGAATTTATATTGTTTTGCAGGACAGATTTTTCTCTTTTATTTTTATTGCATATTTGAGTAATACTCAATAAATATATAAATATTGAAAATAAAAAAAAGCGGTAAAGGTGGGAAAAATGAAAAAAAAATACTTGGGGGATTGCTTGTCTTTCTAATCTTCTATTTAATCGACACAAGAAAAAAGATTTTGCACTCTTTTCTTGTTCTTGTGTCGTCTTGTATTGAAATAAGAATTCTTTTTTTCTTTTCCTGGTTGAATTTATTGAAACTTTTTAGTTTCGGTTCAGACAAAGTAGTGAACAAACAAAGGTAAAAAGG